TAAAAGATCTATCAGACTATGGAGTGACTGATTTGATCAGTGAATATTCGATTCTTCCTTAAACTTAGAATCGATTCACAAGAATTCTTCAATTTTGCATATAACATATATGAATCTTTCTTTGATATTTTATTACGTATATGTACGTATATGGGTTCATCCTTTCTAGAGTTTAAATAGAAGGATTCCTCGATCAACGCAGTCAACTCTATTCGTTAGAACAGCTTCCATTGAGTCTCTGCACCTATCCTTTTTTATTCTTGCTTTCTGAACCCTTTATTTGATTTTGATTTGTTTTCTAAAAACAGGATTTGGCTCAGGATTGCCCATTTTTAATTCCAGGGTTTCTCTGAATTTGAAAGTTATCACTTAGTATGTTTCCATACCAAGGCTCAATCCAATCAAGTCCGTAGCGTCTACCAATTTCGCCATATCCCCTCTTTTTTGTTTTGAGACTAGGATCTCGTTGGGATGCCGTCCCTTTCTTTATGTTCATTTATTCTGGAACCGTTTACGTTGAATTCTTTAGATATGCAAGATATGGATTTCTATATAGAAAAAGTGTCTCTGTCTCCTCCTATTTGTTTGATTTCTTGTCTATTTTCTTTCAGATATCGGAGGACCTTTTTTGTATTTAGTCCAATCAAAAATGATTCTATCATTGATGTATCCGCAATTCAATATGGATGGATATATACCCCATATATATGCGTCTCTTACTCTTTTTTTTTACCTCGATATTTGGAATACTCAAACGGTCGATTCTTTTTTCGCCTTATCCCCCGCCCTTTTGAATGAACACAGAGGAATGTCTCAATATCATTATATTTAATCTGGATTGTATCCTTATCCTTACTTAATCTTTATCCTTATCTTTTCCTTAGGGTCGCCCTTGTCCTTGTATATTGTATAATAAAATTAGAATAGAGAGTTATTCTACTATAATTTTAAGTACTATAACTAATCATTCTATTATAAATTTATAAATAATAATAGTATTTCAATTGAAATTGATTGTTATTGTTATATAGTTAGAACTATTACATATTCTTTATGTTACATATTATATTTTCTTTATGTTACATAATAGTAGATTCATTATACTATAATGAATTATTAATATGCAATAGCTAAAGTAGTTTAGTAAAGTCCTATGCACAATTTATTTTATGCGAGCCCGCTTAGCTCAGAGGTTAGAGCATCGCATTTGTAATGCGATGGTCATCGGTTCGATTCCGATAGCCGGCTTTGTCTATTTGTTCTTTTTTTTTTTACTTTTATATTACATAATTAATCATAATTAATAAGGCCTCCTTGAAGAAATATTGAAACTTGAAGGAATATTGAAAAGACTTCTTACCCCCTCTCCAAGGAAAGAATCACTGATCCATTATGGCGTAAGAACTTCCAACTATGAATAAAAAATGGATTGGAGCAATTAGATCTCTACCAAACAAATCAGAAAAAGTATATATAACTTCTTATATATATACAAAATTGGATATTGATTGATACAATTCATCTCATTCTTCTTTGTAATACATCAATACATCAGTAGATTTAGCTTCGTTTATGGTTTAGTTCAGTCTTAATTTAGGTTTATTCTGTAATAAAAATATTTTTCAATAAAATAGGGAGTCTTTATGTCTCGTTACCGAGGGCCTCGTTTCAAAAAAATACGCCGGCTGGGTGTTTTACCGGGACTTACTAGTAAAAGGCCGACACCCGGAAGTGATCTTAGAAATCAATCGCGCTTCGGAAAAAGATCTCAATATCGTATTCGTCTAGAAGAAAAACAAAAATTGCGTTTTCATTATGGTCTGACAGAGAGACAATTACTTAAATACGTTCATATCGCTGGAAAAGCCAAAGGGTCAACAGGCCAGGTTTTACTACAATTACTTGAAATGCGTTTGGATAACATCCTTTTTCGATTAGGTATGGCTTCGACCATTCCTGGAGCCCGACAATTAGTTAACCATAGGCATATTTTGGTTAATGGTCGTATAGTAGATATACCAAGTTATCGATGCAAAGCCCGAGATATTATTACTACAAGGGATGAACAAAAATCCAGAGCTCTGATTCAAAATTATCTTGATTCATCCCCCCATGAGGAATTGCCAAAACATTTGACTCTTCACTCATCCCAATATAAAGGATCAGTCAATCAAATAATAGATAGTAAGTGGGTCGGTTTGAAAATAAATGAGTTGCTAGTCGTAGAATATTATTCCCGCCAGACTTGAACCTAACTAAAATAACAAAAAACAAGGGTTCGGGGAATTTAGCCCCTTTTTGGGGGAGTAAATCGACCTAAGGTAAAGGAGCTTAATCTGGATTTTTCTCCCATTCATGTATCATAAATGGATCGAGGGGATATTGTTATGCCTTGGCTACTATTTCCAATATTTTATGTACCACAGCAATTCAATTCCAATTAGGAATATACAATCTAATCTCTATTAAAGAAAATTCTAACTGTTGGTGGTATCCATTG